TCTTCTCTATCAATTATTGCTAAGAACTAAAAAGTCAAGTTTAATTTAAATTAATCGCCTTGGCTGACTGTTTTTACGTATATTATAAGTAAAAAAGCGGTAGGAACTAGAATAAACAGTGCAGTAGCAATAAATGCGAGAATATTTACTTCCATAATCTCATTGTTTAATTTTTCTTTAATTCGCAATAACTCGGGAGTTAATCCCATAGAGATAATAAATCGTTCGCCTGTAAATTCAATGGGATGAATTACATCTCGATGATATCGAATCGGATCAATATCATGAATAACAATATCTGAGCTATCAAATCGATCCATGGTCAAGAATTAAATAGTATAACATAGGAAGATCTTTTATCCATACCGAACTCAAAATTTGATTCCTGATCCACTCAATAATTCCTTTATTTTTTTTTTATTTATTTATAATTCTTTTACATTATTTCTTTTCTATAATCTACCACCCTCTTTGTACAATCATCTGATGAAGTATCATCGAACCACCTTTCCACTTACCATTGGTTCTAAACAAACCCCACCCAACCCTCGAAGCTAAATGAAAAAAAGGAAGGAGTTAAGTTCTAAACTCCTTTTTTTAATGATCTAATCTTCTTGGAAAACAAAAGAAGTATCATAAAGACGAGTACAAGTTCTGGTATAAAAAATCTAATATTCCATTAAATTAACTATTTATATATAAAGTTAAAAGGTTTGTTCTTTCAAGGAAAAAACCCTTATAAAAAAAAATTTCATTACCTCGTTAATAAAAAAGTGATCCTTGTTTGATCTTTATTTTTTAAATCCTCTTTACTTGAATTAGTAACGGGACGCATATATCAAAAGCTCAATGTGAAATTTGAATGAGATAGACTATTTCAAATTAGTGAAATTAGAAATTGAGGTTACACAAAATAGGGCCAGAAAAGGATATACTTTTAAGATTAAATCTATCGCAGTAACTATGTTAAATTTATTTTATATCGTACAAATTCCATTTATGTACTCCCGGGAAACATACAGTACTCTAACTCTATTCCACAGATCGGGAGTAATCGAAAAAAAATAAAAAGCCAGACCCAGTACGGGATCCCGCGGAATCCTCAATCTGATGCTAATAAAATAATTGTACTAATAAAATAATAATTGTACTAATCCATATAGGTCTCTCTCCCATCAAATCCGTACTAATAGAAGAAATGGAAATTACCCCATTTGTTTGATGATAAATGTGAAACAAAAAAAAAAAAAAAGAGGGATCGCCGTTGGGAATGAAATTCTGCTATTTGTACTTCTTTTCACAAAAAATAGAGAGATGAATTTATATATTTTTTTATTGAATTTGGATTCGTCGGGACTGACGGGGCTCGAACCCGCAGCTTCCGCCTTGACAGGGCGGTGCTCTGACCAATTGAACTACAATCCCAAGTAAATACCATAATAAAATAAAGTATACATATTTTATTATTTCATTGTAACCCTTTCAATTTAGATTAGAATTAGCGTGTTGTAACAGAGCCGCGAGTGTGATATATTGATACCCATATGTATATTAACTTTAGTGAGAGCAGCCTGGATTATTACTAATCCTTTCGGTATTGCCAAATCAATTGGATAATAACTTTTTCAATGAAAAAAGTTATTTTATTTACTCTTTTCCTTAAACTTGACTTTATACTTAGAGATCCTGATATGAATCTAGATCATTAGCAAGGAATTTGTTGTAAAAATAGCGTCAATAAGTAGTGGTATAGATATATCAGAAAATTTTTCTCTTCCGTATTGGGGGATCGGACATTTCTGAAATAGCAACAAATGGGTTATATCATTTCAGGGTGGATCGGCGAATTATTGGGCCGAGCTGGATTTGAACCAGCGTAGACATATTGCCAACGAATTTACAGTCCGTCCCCATTAACCGCTCGGGCATCGACCCAGGAAGAATCAATTCCAGGCTTATTGATAATCCACGATCAACTTCCTTTCGTAGCACCCTACCCCCAGGGGAAGTCGAATCCCCGCTGCCTCCTTGAAAGAGAGATGTCCTGAACCGCTAGACGATGGGGGCATACTTGCACGACCGCCATCATACTATGCTCATAGTATGAATAGTTTTTTTAAATTGTCAATATAATGGAATGGTATGACTCGATACGAAGGATCTTTCCGTCTTTCACGATTCTATAGAATTCTTTTCACTAAAAAATTTGTTTCAAAGGCCACTCCGAATCTCTTTATCAATGATTCAATGAAATATCTTGGATCTATGTTAAATTAGTGGATACATGTATCACTCTAATGAATTTAGTTATGATGTCAATTATGGTAGGTCTTGAAACAATTCATTGTATTGATATTTATCAAATAACTATTTTACCTAGTATTCACTAGTATACCCTAACCCTATATTTAATATTTAATTTACTGGATAAGTAAAATTGTTCATTCCTGAATGAACCCCTATCCTTAATTATATCCTTATTATAAGATATATAGATGTA